GGCATTTGATCTTTTCGATAAGATAAAAACATAAAACTCAGAAACAATAGAATATAGAGTAGATTTTTTAGTACTTAAACACATTTATAGATTCCGTTGTTCAAAGAAAAGGATTCGCAGAGAAGAGAGGTGTTTTACCTATAGAATTTTTAGCATATGGCTAAGGATTGTGAAGTCTATAAGAAGTCTATAAGAGGGGTTGTATTTATTAAACAGATATAGATATATAAGTCTTCCCCTAATATTGACCTTCTATTTTTATTCCATGAAAATTAAAATTTGAAACACAAAAATTTTCTGAGAATTCCCTATAGGCAACATATATAAATAAGATAACCAATTAGATATCTGTGTAACAATTTATGTTCTGGGGTTTACATCTACCCATATATATTGTTATAATGATATTGTTATAATTGAAATGGAGAAATTGAAAATAAAAAATACTGAATAAACACTGATTAGTTATGTATCATTTTTTATTTTCTTGTGTAATTAGTAAAACAAAATTTGATATTCAAATCCAAGACTCATTCATGAATTTGCAGCCAGGAGTCAATAGTCAATAATTCGTGGTTCAAATTTGCCATCAACTTGTTTTTTTTTAATACACATTTTACTTTTCAATAGAAAAATGAGGGGAAGTTTTTAGGCACTGTGTTTGTGTGTTTTGAGATACTATAGAATCAATCGAAGAAGTGGATCAAATTAAATCAAAAAAAGGCTCTTATTTTCGGAAAAGAATTAATAAAAAAAGGCTTCAATATACAAGTACAAAAAAGTGGTTCAGTAATCCAACCTTAAGCAGAAAAATTTCCATCTATTTTTTTTGTATTATTTTGGCGACATGGCCGAGTGGTAAGGCGGGGGACTGCAAATCCTTTTTCCCCAGTTCAAATCCGGGTGTCGCCTGATCAATATCAATAAAAGACTCGAAATCTCTTATTATGTTCTGTTGATATATAACTCACCCCTTTTTCCCCGGCAGCAGAAACGGATTGTGCATTCGGCTTGGGTGTTTTCTAAAAGATTATAGTAAATCTTTGCATCTAGGATTAAAAAGATTCTAATGGTGGAAGGGCTATCACGACTTCCAGATCCCCTCTACTCTATTCTACTACTAATGTAGTGTATACTGGCTAAGTCTTGAATTCCGTTGGATAGACCAGATACGAAATCTAATTAAATTAGCAGTTTAGTTGTGTAAAGACCGGAATAGCCTTTATATACATATACTTAAATATACTTAATAATAAGAGTACTTACTATATATCTATACAGACTCACGAGAATTTATGAGCGTTCACATTCAATATTAGACTGAATGTAGAATATAATTAACTTATATAAAGATAAAAACGGGCAAAAAGAACAGGCCTTATTATTCCTATATGTTCCATTTGTAACATTCCATTAAGGGGTCATTGCCTATTTTACTTGTGTTTAGTCTTTCCCAATTAAAAGTCGTATAGGAATTTAGTAGAAGTTATTGGGATTAGTTCATCAACAGTGTTCGGTCAGAATCCCTTTTTGACTCTGCGCCGTTGATTCGACTATTATTAATGAGCAATAATGGAATAATTCCTTCATAGAGATAGGGGACATAATTCACATGGATATAGTAAGTCTCGCTTGGGCTGCTTTAATGGTAGTCTTTACTTTTTCCCTTTCACTCGTAGTATGGGGAAGAAGTGGACTCTAGAGGTACTACGAATTGATTGAGGAATCAAACCATATCAATTGTTTTCTAGATCGTTCTGCAACATGTTTTGAATTATTTAAAAAATATCTTCATTTATTACCTTACATTGGATTCTAGTGGAGTAATGTATTTTATGAATAAAATTCTTTCAATCAAAGAGATATTTCCAGGATTCCCATATTTGTATCTCGAAAGCAAAGGGATACAGATTATTGGAATTTTATTCCAACCAAATTCGTCCTAAATTTTCTATTTCAATGAACGGGCTCTTCCCATAATTTTAGTTTTAGATGGATACTAAAGAAGGCCCGACCCCCCCCCCTTTTTTTTTGTTTCCTTCTTTACTTTACTTTTTCCTGCTCAAAAAGAAAATTTTTAAGTGTATACACGATTTCTATGAGAAAAAATTAGGCATAGTAGTTGTATAACAAGAGAGTATGCATAATAAGATCTTGACTTGGGAGTCACATATTGCGCACTTACTGATTCTTTTATTATTATTTTTTTTTTCGAAATTACATTTTGACTTTATCAGGGTTTCAAGCATTAAAAATTTGTGAGGTTTATTATTTTATTATACTTATTCCCTTTTAAAATACGAAGAAGTGACCATAGAACTCCTGTCAATGGATCAATCCAGTTTTTCTTAGGAATGCTATAAAAAATATTACGGCTCTTTAATAGATGCCGCTAATGCTTTTTCCTTCGTTGATTCTTTCGACAGATCACGAGACTCAGATTGCAAATAAAAAGAAATCTATAAATTATAACTAGAAAGTAAGACAAGACAGTTTTTTAATATTGATCAAAAAAAGATGTATAAAAAAAAGAGAATTGGTTCTATGTAAATTCCATATATTATCTTGATATTTACATTACATATATCAAGATAATATTGTAGATTGATCGACACGAAGTCCCTGTCTTTATTATAAAGTACAACTTTATACACTACACTAAAAATAATAGATATGGTAAGAAAGAAATATATATATTTCTTTCTTACTATACTATAATACTATAGTATCGGATCTGATAGAATACTGTCGATTCTAGTCCGTTCATTTCATTTAAGACACCAAATTGGAATAATTTTCCCTTTTTTATTCAATCTTTGATAAGAACTCAGAAGTCAAGTTTCATTCAAATTTATTAATCCTTTTTATTTTGATTTTGACTTTCTGTTTTTACATAAATGATAAGCAGAAAAGCAGTAGGAACTAGGATGAACAGTGCAGTAGCAATAAATGCAAGAATATTTACTTCCATAATCTCATCGTTTTTTTACTTCACAATAACTCGGGATTTAATCCCATAGAGATGATAAATCTTTCGCCTGTATAAATCTTTCGCCTGTAAATTCAATGAATGAATTATCTCTCAATGATCTTGAATCGGATCAATATCATGAATAACAATATCTGAGCTATCAAATAAATTCGTCGTCGCGAATTGAATAGTATAACATAGGAAGATCTTTTATCCATACTGAATCCAAAATAGGATTCCCGATCCAATCCAAAATTACTTTTGAATAAAAGATCTTTTTTAAACTTCACATTATAAATTGAGGTTATACAAACAAAACCGGAGTCAGAAGGGGATACTTTTTAAGTTGGAAAGTATTCTATCAGGGTAATTCTGTTAAATTCATTTTGTATTGTACAAAAAAGGAATTCCATTTTTGTATGTGCGCTTGGGAAACATAGAGTCCTCTATTCCATCGAAAAAGCGGATTCATTATCTCTTGGAATACTGACTATCGTGCTCCCAGCAATAATTTACATATGTCTTTCTACTACCAACCAGTACTAGTTGAATTAACTAAAATTCCCCTATTTTTTTTTGTTTAATGAGAATGGCGAAACGCAAAGGGAAAGATGATTGATGTACTTATTGAATCTGTCGGGACTGACGGGGCTCGAACCCGCAGCTTCCGCCTTGACAGGGCGGTGCTCTGACCAATTGAACTACAATCCCAGGGAAATAAAAAGAAGGGATCTAGCAGAAATTTTGATTCTTTTTATTCTTATTCCTACGTATCGGGTATTTCTGAAGGACAGGGGGGTTATACCATCTCGGGGTATATTGGAGAATTGTTGGGCCGAGCTGGATTTGAACCAGCGTAGACATATTGCCAACGAATTTACAGTCCGTCCCCATTAACCGCTCGGGCATCGACCCAGACCCAAGAAGAGCCCATTGGGGGTTTATTCATAATACATGATATAAAAAACTTCCCTTTGTAGTGTAGTACCCTACCCCCAGGGGAAGTCGAATCCCCGTTGCCTCCTTGAAAGAGAGATGTCCTAAACCGCTAGACGATGGGGGCATATTTACCCAACATCCTACATCGTTACTCATTGTAAGAATAGGTTCTTAATATTGTCAATAAAGTCGACAGATTCAATAAGTACATCAATCATCTTTCCGTTTTTCATCATTTAAAATGAAAATTTCATACAAATTTTTGATTCATAATTCATTTTCTATATTCTATATGTATATAGAATAACGAATCAAATTAATAATTTATAAAATGAATATGAAAACAGTATTCTATTTTATTACTAATATAAATTAATAAAAATAGAATAATATTAATTATTAATTAAGGGCTATGATATATATAGAAATAATACGGAAGGTAGGATTCTTTCGGGGAGTGGTGCGTCAGAAAATAAAAAGAAAAGGGGGCTCCCACTACGGAAATTAAGAAACAAAAAATAAGAGAAGAGGGATCAAGAAGTTCTCAAAAATTTTTCTATTCCTATAAGAAGTTCGTTCGGGGACAAGTAGAATCTATTCATCACATTTTTCGATTAAATTTCTTGAATCTATATCTATGTCGAATTGATAGGTGTACATGTATCAATCAAACGAATTTTTTTTTGATCGGTTTTGAAACAATTCATTGCTAGACTTGCTAGATAAATCAATTTTTTTATTATTATTCAAGAATAAGCCACTAGCCACTATGAAGGTACTGCATGGACTTATGTATATATACTTAAATATATAATATATGTACATGGATCCGTTTTATCCATAGAGTTACTAATTCAGTAATTGAATCAAAAGGGCCCTTTTAACTCAGCGGTAGAGTAACGCCATGGTAAGGCGTAAGTCATCGGTTCAAATCCGATAAGGGGCTTTGGCTTTTTCATAAAAATACAGCCGTAGTATTCATATTTGAAGCAAGAATTTAGAGATTTTAAATAGAACAAATAGAACAAACAAAGTAAAAAGTAACCCGCGGTATAATAAAAAAATAGGTTATCATCCTACTAAATTAGAA